CGGGGGGAGTTGTTGATTTTATTGGGTCGTTGATTATGGTGGGTTGTGTTTTTGTTTCGTTTTTGTGTGTGTTTATGGAGGGAGGTGATTATGGTGGGTTGTGTTTTTGTTTCGTTTTTGTGTGTGTTTATGGAGGGAGGTATTTGTCAGTTTGAAGTGGAACTGGTGTGGCGCGCGCCGAGTTGCTTGCATAGTGTAGGGAGATATAGTTAGTGGTTTGGTTGTGTTGACAAAAAATGTCAAGATAAAAATAAACGAGGGGACGAAAACGGGTTTAGCTGTAAGTCCCAGGAAGGGGGTAATAAATGAATCATGTCCGGCGACCATTACACTATCTGCTACTTGATAGGGAGACGGCGCGAGGGCCATGAATGGGGTCAAAGTGCATCAATGCCAGGTTTGAGTCGGGCTAATCCTAAGACCATGACAGTCTGGGCGTTTGGGGAATTCAGCAGCTCGCCGGTCATGTGATGGACATGTCAAGAGGAAGATAACTCCTGCTACGCACTTGAAGGGTTTATTGAAAGGACCCCAAAAGGAAAAAGGGAGACAGAGAGGGAAAATGCCGCGATAACGAGAGGAAAGGAGGTGCGACCATCCCCAAGCAACTGTATCTGTGAAGAGCAGGGTAGGAGGGAATAGCGTTCTATGGTCCTGAAGTTACAACCGGTGGCGCAAAAGAGCAAGTTGGGCTTCGAGGGTTAGAGGGAATGTATGTCCTTGAAGACAATAACCTAGGGTACAACTGACGTTGAGTAGCTCGGTTCTCGTGAGGTGTACGGTCAATAGATAACCAGGTCCTCTGGCTTGGGAGTGCTTGAAGGCTGTTGGACAAGGTCTTGTTGTAGGAGGTGGGCGAATTGCATGTCTAGGTGAATGCAAAGGTGTACTGGGACATTATCCGTATCCTGGATGGTTTGTGGGTGAGTTAGAGGAGCTTTGCCGATCTTGTGAGACGCTTGTCTTGTGGCTTAGGGCTTGTTAGCTGGGTGTCTGGTACCTGTGGCAAAAATGTGGGGGGGGGTGATGCTGTCCGTGTGCAGTCCTATGGGAAGGAAATGTTTGAGTCGGGGTAGGAATTGAAGTTGGTCTTAATGAGGAGTGTCCTACATTGACTTAATGCCTGATGGGGTAAATAAGTTAATGCGAAGAAATACATACCCTAGAAAATATGGAAAGCCATATGTGGGGGGGGAGGGGGGGGGGGTAAACTCTAAGAAGGGGGTCCAAAGTTAAAGATAAAAGAGGGTTGTGGTTTGGAGTTCCCGTAGTTAAAGTTTTATAACGGTGGTTTTTCAGGCCATAGATCTCGGAGAGAGGCCGAGTGGGAATTTATGATAAAGTTTGTTTTATTTTTAGGTGTATGTTTTGTTTTGGGCGGGTTGGCGGTTGCGTCCAACCCATCCCCTTACTATGGGGTAGTGGGTTTGGTTGTGGCATCGATTGCGGGGTGTGGGTGGTTGGTGAGTTTAGGGGTTTCTTTTGTGTCGTTGGTGCTGGTTATGGTCTATCTGGGTGGTATGTTGGTGGTGTTTGTTTATTCAGTATCATTGGCGGCGGATCCTTATCCGGAGGCTTGGGGTGATTGGGGGGTAGTTGGGTATGGGTTTGGGATAGGTTTGGTTGTTGTGGTGGGGGTTGTCGTGGGGGAAGTATTTGGTTCCTTGGTGGATAGTGGTACGGTTAATAATGGTGGTTTATTATTGGTTCGGTCTGATTTTAGTGGTGTGGCTTTGTTTTATTCATGGGGGGCTGGGTTGTTTTTGGTTGGTGGGTGAGGTTTGTTGTTGACTTTGTTTGTGGTGATGGAACTTGTGCGGGGGTTGTCGCGGGGAGCAATTCGGGCAGTTTAAGGAGAGACCAGAGAGTAGTTTAATTTAAAATGCCAGCTTTGGGAGTTGGTGATAGAGGTTTGACCCCTTTTTCTCTGAGGTGCGGGAGGTATTTGTCAGTTTGAAGTGGAATTGGTGTGGCGCGCGCCGAGTTGCTTGCATAGTGTAGGGAGATATAGTTAGTGGTTTGGTTGTGTTGACAAAAAATGTCAAGATAAAAATAAACGAGGGGACGAAAACGGGTTTAGCTGTAAGTCCCAGGAAGGGGGTAATAAATGAATCATGTCCGGCGACCATTACACTATCTGCTACTTGATAGGGAGACGGCGCGAGGGCCATGAATGGGGTCAAAGTGCATCAATGCCAGGTTTGAGTCGGGCTAATCCTAAGACCATGACAGTCTGGGCGTTTGGGGAATTCAGCAGCTCGCCGGTCATGTGATGGACATGTCAAGAGGAAGATAACTCCTGCTACGCACTTGAAGGGTTTATTGAAAGGACCCCAAAAGGAAAAAGGGAGACAGAGAGGGAAAATGCCGCGATAACGAGAGGAAAGGAGGTGCGACCATCCCCAAGCAACTGTATCTGTGAAGAGCAGGGTAGGAGGGAATAGCGTTCTATGGTCCTGAAGTTACAACCGGTGGCGCAAAAGAGCAAGTTGGGCTTCGAGGGTTAGAGGGAATGTATGTCCTTGAAGACAATAACCTAGGGTACAACTGACGTTGAGTAGCTCGGTTCTCGTGAGGTGTACGGTCAATAGATAACCAGGTCCTCTGGCTTGGGAGTGCTTGAAGGCTGTTGGACAAGGTCTTGTTGTAGGAGGTGGGCGAATTGCATGTCTAGGTGAATGCAAAGGTGTACTGGGACATTATCCGTATCCTGGATGGTTTGTGGGTGAGTTAGAGGAGCTTTGCCGATCTTGTGAGACGCTTGTCTTGTGGCTTAGGGCTTGTTAGCTGGGTGTCTGGTACCTGTGGCAAAAATGTGGGGGGGGGTGATGCTGTCCGTGTGCAGTCCTATGGGAAGGAAATGTTTGAGTCGGGGTAGGAATTGAAGTTGGTCTTAATGAGGAGTGTCCTACATTGACTTAATGCCTGATGGGGTAAATAAGTTAATGCGAAGAAATACATACCCTAGAAAATATGGAAAGCCATATGTGGGGGGGGGAGGGGGGGGGGTCCAAAGTTAAAGATAAAAGAGGGTTGTGCTTTGGGGTAAACTCTAAGAAGGGGCTTAGTCTTCAATCTTTGGCTTACAAGACCAATGTTTTTATAAACTATTAGAGTTAGTTATAGTTTGAGAAGTTTGTTTTCAAAGATAGATGCTAGGGGGAATAGGACTAGAATGATTGTGAAGTAGCTGAGTGAGGCTAGCTGTCCGATGATGATAAATGGGTGTTCGACTGGTTGGCTACCTACTCAGGTGAGTACGAGGAGGTTGGCTACTAGAGCTCAGAATAGGATTTGGGAGAGTGGGCGGAATGTTATTGAGCGTAGTTTGGATGTGTGTAGGAGTGGTATCAGGAATAGTACTAGGACGGAGGCGGCTAGGGCTAGTACCCCTCCTAGTTTGTTTGGGATAGATCGTAGGATGGCGTATGCAAATAGGAAGTATCATTCGGGTTTGATATGTGGGGGAGTGGCTAGGGGGTTGGCTGGTGTGAAGTTTTCTGGGTCTCCTAGCAGGTTAGGGGAGAATAAGGCTAGGGAGGTGAGGAGGATGAATATAAGTACGAATCCTAGGATGTCTTTTATCGAGTAGTATGGGTGGAATGGGATTTTGTCGCAGTCTGATGGGATTCCTAGAGGGTTGTTTGATCCTGTTTCGTGTAGGAGGGTTAGGTGGACTAGGGTGAATCCTGCGATGATGAATGGGAGGAGGAAGTGGATGGCGAAGAATCGGGTCAGGGTTGGGTTGTCTACTGAGAATCCTCCTCATGCTCACTCTACCAGTGTTTGGCCGATGTAGGGAATGGCGGAGAAGAGGTTTGTGATTACTGTAGCTCCTCAGAATGATATTTGTCCTCAGGGCAGGACGTAACCTACGAATGCAGTTGCTATGAGGGTTAATAGTAGAACGACGCCGATGTTTCACGTTTCTTTGTTTAGGTATGATCCGTAGTAAAACCCTCGGCCGATGTGGAAATAGATGCAGATAAAGAATAGAGAAGCTCCGTTTGCGTGGAGATTGCGAATTAGTCATCCGAATTGTACGTCTCGGCATATATGAGCAACGGAAGCAAATGCTAGGGAGGTATCTGCTGTGTAGTGCATGGCTAGTAGGAGGCCTGTGACGATCTGAGTGATTAGGCAGAGGCCTAGGAGTGAGCCAAAGTTTCATCAAGATGAGATGTTTGATGGGGTGGGGAGGTCAATTAGGGAGTCATTGATGATTTTTATTAGTGGGTGGTTTTTACGAAGATTGAGAGCCATTAGTTAGTTCTATATGTGGATATGAGGATAATGAGGATGGATAGGGCAAAGGACCCTAGGTAGGCTTTGATTAGGCCCGAGTGGATAGTGGTAGTGGCTTTAGCTGCTATTAGTTGTAGGTGTGCTAGTCCTTCTGGCCCTAGGAGCTTGAATCAGGATAGGTCTACAAGATGAGAGGCGATATTCTGACCTTTGGTTAACATGCTTGTTGTGCTGAGGCGGTGTATTAGTGGGTTGAAGTATCCTAGGGATACGGAAAAGTTATAAAGCGGAGCCTGTTTTGTGAGGATCAGAGTTTGGGCTATTTTTGACAGTTCTAGCGCTAATACGATGCCCAGGGCTGTTACTACTAGGGCTGTGATTTTGATTGAAAGGGGTATGGTCATTGGGGGTGTTTTTGAAGGGGGGATATAGGAGGTAATGAGGAAGCCTGCTGTAATGCTTCCAAGGGCTAGTCGAGTGATTGGGGAAGTTACTGCAGGATTGTTCTCGTTTGTGGGGGTGAGGGGCGGAATTCGTACGAAGCCGGCTTGTACTAGTACAGTTATTCGTATTGTGTATACTGCGGTGAATGATGTGGCCAGTAGGGTGAGAATAAGGGCTCATGTGTTTAGGTAGGAGGTGTTTAGACTTTCGATGATTTGGTCTTTTGAATAGAAACCAGCTAGGAATGGTGTTCCTATTAGGGCGAGGTTTCCGATAGTTAGGCATGAGGTAGTTGTTGGTAGTATTTTTTGGAGTCCTCCTATTTTTCGAATGTCTTGTTCACCGCTTAAGCTGTGGATAATGGACCCTGAACAAAGGAATAGTATGGCCTTGAAGAATGCGTGGGTCGAGATGTGTAGGAAGGCCAGTTGTGGTAGGTTTAGTCCAATGGTGACTATTATTAGGCCTAGTTGGCTTGAGGTGGAAAAGGCAATGATTTTTTTGATGTCGTTTTGGGTGAGAGCGCATGTGGCTGCAAATAGTGTGGATAGGGCCCCGAGGCATAGGCATAGGGTTAATGCGGTCTGATTGTTGTCGAATAGCGGGTGGGTTCGGATAAGTAAGAAGATTCCGGCGACGACTATTGTGCTGGAGTGTAGTAGGGCTGATACGGGGGTTGGGCCTTCCATGGCTGCAGGGAGTCATGGATGTAGGCCGAATTGGGCTGACTTGCCCGTTGCAGCTAGAATCAGGCCAAGCAATGGGAGGGTGGGGGTTTGATGTGGGGAGGAGAGTTGTTGGATTTCTCAGGAGTTTGTGGTGTAGGCTAGTCATGCTATGCAGAGGATTAGGCCAATGTCCCCAACTCGGTTGTAAAGTACGGCTTGGAGGGCGGCGGTGTTAGCTTCTGCTCGTCCATGTCATCAGCTGATTAGTAAGAAAGATATGATTCCTACTCCTTCTCAGCCGATGAATAGTACGAATAGGTTGTTAGCGATAATTAGAATGAGTATTGCGATTAAGAATAGCAGGAGGTAGGTGAAAAATTTTGTGATGTAGGGGTCGGAGGCTATGTATCAAGTTGCAAATTGTAGGATCGATCATGACACGAACAATGCGATTGGAAAGAATGTGAGTGAGTAGAAGTCTATTTTTAGGCTTATGGGGATTTTGAAGTTTATAATGAATTTTCATTCTCAGAAGGAAACCAGGCTTTCTGTTCCTGAGTAGATGTGGATGGTTATTGGGATTAGGCTAATCAGGAAGGAAGTTTTGACTGTGTTTATGATGATGGTTGGGGTGTTTTTGAGGTTGTTTGACAGGAGAGGGAAGATAATGGGGGTGGTGAGGGTTGTTAGGGTAAGTAGTATGGTAGTACTTAGGATTAGTGATAGGTCCATTACTTTCACTTGGATTTGCACCAAGATGGGTGGCTCCTAAGACCATTGGATTACTATTATCCTTTGAAAGTAAGGGAGCTGAGGGGTTAAGCTCAGACGCAAGAGTTAGCAGTTCTTGCTGGTTCGACCTCTCCCTCGGCAAGCAAGAAGGTTTTAACTTCTATCTTTAGGATCACAGTCTAATGTTTGGGTTGAAACTATGCTCGCATAGGGGGATGCCGGAGATCAATTCAGGCTTAAAGATAAGAAGTATCATAGGGATTATATGGAGGGATATCAGTAGGTGTTCTCGTGTGGAGGAGTTTTGGATTGATGTGATGTGTGATGGCATGACTCCTCGTTGTGTTATTGTTAGTATGTATAGGGTGTATGAGGCAGTTAGTAGGATTGCTGTTCCTGTTAGGAGGAGCGTGAGGGAAGATCAGTTGAAGAGGGCGACTATGATTGTTAATTCTGCTATGAGGTTGGTTGTTGGTGGAAGTGCCATGTTTGTTAGGTTTGCTAATAGTCATCAGGTGGCTATTAATGGGAGGAGGGGCTGGATGCCTCGTGTGAGGATTAAAATTCGGCTGTGGGTGCGTTCGTAGTTGGTATTTGCCAAGCAGAATAGTATTGAGGAGGTCAGGCCGTGTGAGATTATTAGGATTATTGCCCCTGAGAATGCTCATTGGGTCTGGATTATGGTGGCGGCAATAACTAGGCCTATGTGGCTGACAGATGAGTAGGCGATTAGTGATTTTAGGTCAATTTGTCGTAGGCAGATAGCGCTAGTTATTAGTGCCCCTCATAGTGCCAGAGTGATGAAGGGGTAGTGTAGGTTAGTTGATGATGGGTTTACTAGGATGGTAATTCGTATGATTCCATATCCCCCCAGTTTTAGTAAGAGGGCTGCTAGGAGCATGGATCCGGCGATTGGGGCTTCTACGTGGGCTTTGGGTAACCATAGGTGTAGGCCATATAGGGGGGCTTTGACCATGAATGCTATGAGTAGCGCTAGGCTAGATATCAGGCTCGTTCATGAGGTTGTTGCGGATGGGTTAGAAAGTTTGAGTATGGGGAGGTATAGGGTGCCGATTTGGTTGTGAAGGTGCAGGATGGCGATTAGCAGGGGCAATGAGCTGGCAAGGGTGTAGAATAGGAGGTAGATGCCAGCATTTAGTCGTTCTGGCTGGCTCCCCCATCGGGTGATGAGGATTAGAGTTGGGATGAGGGTGGCTTCGAATGCGATGTAGAAGAGTATTAGCTCGGATGCTGAAAAGGCTAGTAGAATGAACGGCTGGGCTAAGATTATTGTTGTGATGAAGATTCGTTTGCGAATGGTGGGTTCTTGCTCTAGATGGTTCTGGCTTGCTATAATTATGAGGGGGAGGAGTCAGCATGATAGGACTAGTAGAGGGGAAGAGATTTGGTCAATGGAGGTTCAGGGGGTCAGTCCTTTATGGGGGTAGTATGTTGGTGTTAGTCACTGGAGGCTGACAGTGGCGATTAGCAGGCTATGTGCAGTGGTATTAGTCCATAGGTGTTTGCATGGGGATAGGGATGTGAGGGGTAGCAGTATAATAGTTGGAATAATGATTTTTAGCATCGTAGGAGGTTGAAGTTGTGTAAGTGGTCGGAGCCATGGGTGCGGGTGGAAGCTACCAGCAGCGCCAGTCCGGTTCCTGCCTCACAGGCAGAGAATGTCAGCATGAGGATTGGAAGGAGAGTAGAGGATGGGGCTTGCACTTGGATGGGCCACATTGATAGGGCAATGTATATTGATAGTATCATGCTCTCCAAGCATAGTAGGGCTGAGATTAAGTGGGTTCGGTGAAAGGCTAGGCCTAGGGCACTTAGGGTAAAAGCCGAGTAAAAGCTTAGGTGAAGGGCGGTCATAAAGAAAGTTACAGGGTGGGTACTATAATTTGTTGAGTCGAAATCAACCGTCTTGCTTAGACTAACTTTCTATTACTCTGCCCATTCTAGTCCTCCTTGAATTCATTCGTATACAAGTCCTAGGGTCAATAGTAGGATGAGGATGAAGGTTCAGGTTAATGTGGTGGTAGGGTTTTGTAGTTGGGTGGCCCATGGGAGGGGGAGTAGGAGAGCAATTTCTAGGTCAAATAGTAGGAAGAGGATGGCGACCAGAAAGAATCGGATTGAAAATGGTAGTCGGGCGGATCCTAGTGGGTCGAATCCGCATTCGTATGGTGATAGTTTTTCTGAGTCCGGTGTTATCTGGGCTAATCAGAAGTTCAGTGCGGTTAGGGCAATGCTTAGGGCTAGTGACAGGGTGATTATGAATGTGATTATGTTTATTACTCTTCTCCGGATTTAAACCGGACTTTAAGGATTGGAAGTCGATTGTAATTGATATACTAGAAGAGTAGGATCCTCATCAGTAAATAGAGATGTAAAGGAATAGTCAGACAACGTCTACAAAGTGTCAGTACCAGGCTGCTGCTTCGAAGCCAAAGTGGTGGCCGGATGTAAAGTGGTATTTGATTAAGCGTATGAGGCAGACTAATAGGAATGTGGAGCCAATGATGACGTGGAGGCCGTGGAAGCCTGTGGCTACGAAGAAAGTAGAGCCGTATACTCCGTCTGCAATAGAAAATGGAGCTTCGTAATATTCTATAGCTTGGAGGGCGGTGAAGTAGAACCCTAGTAATACGGTTAAGGTAAGGGCGTAGATTGCTTGTTTTCGGTGGGCTTCTGTAATGCTGTGGTGGGCTCATGTGACGGTGACCCCTGAGGCCAGGAGGATGGCGGTGTTCAGTAGGGGCACTTCTATCGGGTTTAATGGTTTGATTCCTACGGGTGGTCATTGTCCTCCTAGTTCTGGGGTGGGGGCTAGACTTGAGTGGAAGAATGCCCAGAAGAATCCTAGGAAGAAAAAGGCCTCTGAGGTGATAAAGAGGATCATACCGTAGCGTAGGCCTTTTTGGACTGTAGGGGTATGGTGGCCTTGAAAGGTGCTCTCCCGAATGACATCGCGTCATCACTGGAATATGACTAGGACGGTAGAAAGTAGTCCTATAATCAGTAAGTATGGGGTGTTGAGGTGGAATCACATGGTCAGGCCGGATGCGGTAAGGAGGGCGGCGGCTGCTCCGAAGATGGGCCATGGGCTTGGGTCTACTATGTGGTAAGAGTGAGCTTGGTGTGCCATTGTGGATTAGATATTTTCTTGGAGGTATAGGCTTAGTAATAGCACGAAGACGTAAGCTTGGATTATGGCTACAGCTACTTCTAGGATGGTTAGTAGGAAGAGAACTAGTAGTGTTAGGATGGAGACTATTGGCATTGTTGAGAATAGGGCTACGGTGGCTGTGGAGATGAGTTGGATTAGGAGGTGTCCTGCTGTGAGGTTTGCCGTAAGGCGTACTCCTAGTGCTAGTGGTCGGATGAGGAGGCTGGTTGTCTCGATAAGGATGAGGGCTGGGATTAGCGGTGTTGGGGTTCCTTCTGGCAGTAGATGTCCTAGGGAGGCTGATGGCTGGTTGCGTAGCCCTGTAAGTAGTGTAGCCAGCCATAGTGGGAATGCAAGGGCCAGGTTTATAGATAATTGGGTAGTTGGTGTAAAGGTGTAGGGCAGTAGGCCCAGGAGGTTGATTAGTAGTAGGAACATTATCAGTGAGGCCAGGATTAGAGCCCATTTGTGCCCTTTTTTGTTTAGAGGGGTTATTAATTGTTTTGTGATGAGGTTGATGGATCATAGTTGAAGGGTGGATAGTCGGTTGGTGATTCATCGGTTGTCTAATGAGGGTAATAGTAGGGCTGGGAATACGGTTGCAATTAGGATTAGGGGGATTCCTAGGATGGAGGGGCTTGAGAATTGGTCGAAGAAGCTTAGGTTCATGGTCAGGTTCAGGGTGTGGTGTTTGGATTTGTTGATGGTGTTTTGTTGGATGGGGGGTTTGTTGATACGAATGTTAGGAGTTTAGGTTGAATGATTATGGAGAAAGTTAATCATGAAGTGAGCATGATAAAAAATCAGGGGTTTGGGTTTAGTTGGGGCATGCCATTAAGGAGGAGGAAAGTCCTCTTTCTCTAGCTTAAAAGGCTAGCGCTGTTCCATAGCTTCTTAATGGTTAAGATGATAACAGGGAGGATCAGCTTTCGAAGTTGGCGAGCGGGGCCGATTCTACCACGATGGGTATGAAGCTGTGGTTTGCTCCGCAGATTTCTGAGCATTGTCCGTAGAAGACCCCAGGTCGGTTGGCTAGGAATGAGGTTTGGTTGAGGCGTCCTGGGATTGCGTCAGTTTTTACACCCAGGCTAGGCACGGCTCATGAGTGCAGGACATCGTCGGCGGTGACGATGACCCGGATAGTAGACTCAGTTGGTACGATGACACGGTGGTCGACTTCTAGTAGTCGGAAGTGTCCTAGTGGTAAGTCGGTTGTTGGTGTTATGTATGAGTCGAATGTGAGATTTTTAAAGTCAGTATATTCATAGGTTCAGTATCATTGGTGGCCGATGGCTTTTAAGGTGATGTCCGGCTCGTTAATTTCATCTATTATGTAGAGGATTCGAAGGGAGGGAAGGGCTAGTGTGATTAGTACAATGGCTGGAAGGATTGTTCAGACTAATTCGATCGCCTGTGCGTCTACTGTGTTGGACGATAGTTTTTCTGTAAGTATGAGGGCTAGGAGGTATAGTACTAGGCTGCAGATGGCTAGGGCTACTATTAGGGCATGGTCGTGGAATTGTATGAGTTCTTCTATGATAGGTGATGAGGCATCTTGGAAACCGAGTTGTGAGTGGTTGGCCATGTTTAAGTGTTGGGGTGTACAGGGCTTTCACCTGTAATTTAGCCTTGACAAGGCTAGGTAATTGTTTTACTAACACCTCTTAATGAGAAAGAAGCATAAGTGGTCTATGCGGTTGGCTTGAAACCAACACATGGGGGTTCGACTCCTTCCTTTCTTGTACTTGGACGAAGGCTGGTTCTTCGAAGGTGTGGAATGGTGGCGGGCAGCCGTGGATTCATTCGATATTAGTGCTTGTTAGCTCTGGCTGCAGGGCTTTACGTTTGGATGCGAAAGCCTCTCAGATCATGAATACCAGTATGATTACAGCCACTATAGAGATTAAGGAGCCTACTGAGGAGATAGTGTTTCATAGGGTGTAGGCGTCTGGATAGTCTGAGTATCGTCGTGGCATGCCGGCTAAGCCTAGGAAGTGTTGGGGGAAGAAGGTAAGGTTTACGCCTACGAATATCACTCCAAAATGGGCTTTGGCTCATGTGGAGTGGAGGGTGTAGCCTGTGAATAGGGGGAATCAGTGGGTGAAGCCTGCTAGGATTGCAAATACTGCTCCTATTGATAGGACGTAGTGGAAGTGAGCTACTACGTAGTAGGTGTCGTGTAGGGCGATATCTAGTGAGGAGTTTGCTAGTACGATGCCTGTTAGACCTCCGATGGTGAATAGGAAGATAAATCCTAAGGCCCACAGCATGGGTGGGTCTCATTTGATTGTTCCTCCGTGCAGTGTCGCTAGTCAACTAAACACTTTGATGCCGGTTGGGATAGCGATGATTATAGTAGCAGATGTGAAGTATGCTCGAGTGTCTACGTCTATCCCTACTGTGAATATGTGGTGGGCCCATACAATGAACCCCAGGAATCCAATGGACAGCATGGCTCATACTATTCCTATGTAGCCGAATGGTTCTTTTTTTCCTGCATAGTAGGCAACTACGTGAGAGATGATCCCGAATCCGGGTAGGATTAGGATATACACCTCTGGATGGCCGAAGAATCAGAAAAGGTGTTGGTAGAGGACAGGGTCTCCCCCTCCTGCAGGGTCGAAGAAGGTAGTGTTGAGGTTGCGATCAGTGAGTAGTATTGTAATGCCTGCAGCTAAGACTGGAAGGGATAGGAGAAGCAGTACTGCAGTGATTAGGACAGACCAAACGAACAGGGGGGTTTGGTACTGAGACAGAGCAGGTGGTTTTATATTGATGGCTGTCGTGATGAAGTTAATTGCTCCTAGGATTGATGAGATACCTGCTAGGTGGAGGGAGAAGATAGCTAGGTCGACGGAAGCTCCAGCGTGGGCTAGGTTGCCGGCCAGTGGGGGGTACACGGTTCAACCAGTTCCTGCTCCTGCCTCGACTGTTGATGAGGCTAATAGCAGTAGGAATGAGGGTGGTAGAAGTCAAAAGCTTATGTTGTTTATTCGGGGGAATGCTATGTCTGGGGCTCCAATTATCAGGGGCACTAGTCAGTTTCCGAACCCTCCGATTATGATTGGTATAACTATAAAGAAGATTATTACGAATGCGTGGGCTGTAACGACCACATTGTATACTTGGTCGTCTCCTAAGAGAGCGCCGGGTTGGCCTAGTTCAGCTCGAATGAGGAGGCTGAGGGCGGTACCTACTATTCCGGCTCATGCGCCAAAGATTAGGTATAAGGTACCGATGTCTTTGTGGTTGGTTGAGAATAATCATCGGTTAGTGAATGTCATAGGTAAGATGGCTGAGTGTGTAAGCGTTAGGCTGTAGTCCTTTTCACAGAGGTTCAATTCCTCTTCTTATCGGCTCTGTAGTGAAGTTCATAGTGAGTTGCAAGCTCATTGATGTGCATTAGTTGTGCGCCGGAGTCTTAGGCAGAAGCCTGTTGGTTTGGGCATGTAGCTGTTAACTACATTGTCGTGGGATCGAAGCCCATCTGTCTAGAAGGCCCTAGCTTAATTAAAGTGTCTGGGTTGCATTCAGGAGATGCAGGGTAGTGTCCTGCGGGCCTTATCAGAAACTAAGAGGGTTTAACTCTTGTTTAAGGCTTTGAAGGCCTTCGGTTTAAGTAATCCTAAGTTTCTTTAGACAATGATGTAGATTATAGGGGAGATGGGGAGTAGTGTGATGGATATGGTGATTAAGGTAGCAGTTGAGGTGCTAATTGCTTTATTAGTGCGTCATTGTTTTATGTGGTTTGTGGTGTGGGGTGGGAGTGTGATTGTTGTGCAGTACGCGAGACGAAGGTAGAAGAATAGGCTTAGTAGGGAGAGTAGGGAGATTACTGCCGCCGCGGGGGCCATGTTTTGTTTAGTTAGTTCTTGGATGATAAGTCATTTGGGTAGGAACCCTGTCATAGGGGGGAGGCCTGCTAAGGAAAGTAGGGTTAGCAGTAGCATTGTGTTTAGGGAGGGGGTTTTTGTTCATGTTGTTATTAAGGTTGACAGTTTTGACACTTTTATTGAGTTTAGGGTGAGGAATACGGCTGCGGTTATTAGGGTGTATAAGTAGAAGTTTAGTAGGGTGAGTTTAGGGCAGTAAGAAAGGATAATGGTTATTCAGCCTAGGTGAGAGATAGAGGAGAAGGCTAAGATTTTTCGGATCTGTGTTTGGTTCAGGCCTATTCAGCCGCCTAGGGCAGCAGATAAGATGGCCATGCCGGTTAATACTGTGGGGTTTAATGATGGGGCTGTTATGAACAGCAGTGTGATTGGGGGGAATTTCATGGCTGTGGATAGTAGCAGGCCGGTAGTGAGGCTGGAGCCTTGGAGTACTTCCGGGAATCAGAAGTGGAATGGGACTAGTCCGAGTTTTATTGCAATGGCTGAGGTTAGAATCAAGCATGACGTTGGGTGAGTTAGTTGGGTGATGTCCCATTGTCCGGTGCACCATGCGTTGGTCATGCTGGAGAACAGTACCAGAGCTGAGGCGGTTGCCTGTGCTAGGAAGTACTTAGTTGCGGCTTCGATGGCTCGGGGGTGGTGGGATTTTGAGATTAGTGGTAGGACGGCGAGGGTATTGATTTCAAGTCCTGCTCAGGCTGTGACTCAGTGGTTGCTTGAGATCGTGATTGTTGTCCCTAGAAAGAGGCTAGCAGTAAACATTAGTTTTGCTTGGGGGTTCATTAGCAGGGGAAGGAGTTGAACCATCATTTTCGGGGTATGGGCCCGATAGCTTGTTTAGCTGACCTTGCTAGAAAGTAATATAAAGGGAGTATGGAGGGTTTTGATCTCTCTAGTGCGGGTTCGATTCCTGCTTTTCTAAGTTGTAAGGAAATGAGAGGACTGGTATACCTCTGTGTCCACTTTATCATAGTGGCCCTTTGGTGCTCAGGCACATTTCCTTGGGTGGTTCTTAGGTAGGGTGGTACCCCCGCGTAGCAGATTGGTATGCTGGTGTGTCATAAGCATAGAGCTAGTGTTAGTGGTAGAAAGTTTTTTCATAGGAGGTGCATTAGTTGGTCGTATCGGAATCGTGGGTACGAGGCACGAATTCATAGGAAGCCTGCCGATAGAAGGAGGACTTTGGTGGCTAATACTATGGGGAATAGTTCCTGTGGTAGGTTAAAGGGGCTTGGGTTAAAGAATAGGATGGCTGTTAGTGTGTTTATGAGTATGATATTGGCGTATTCGGCTAGGAAGAATAGGGCGAAGGGTCCTGCTGCATACTCTACGTTGAACCCAGAGACCAATTCTGATTCTCCTTCTGTTAGGTCAAATGGGGCTCGGTTTGTTTCGGCTAGTGTGGATACGTATCATATCATGGCGAGTGGTCAGCAGGAGAAGATTAAGTATAGGGGTTCCTGGGTGACTGCAAGTGTACTAAGCGTATAGTTGCCGCTAAGTAGAATGATGGATAAGAGGATGATTGCCAGGGTAACTTCATAGGAGATGGTTTGGGCTACTGCTCGTAGTGCTCCGATCAGGGCATATTTTGAGTTGGAGGCCCACCCTGACCAGAGGATTGAATATACTGCCAGGCTTGACATGGCTAGCAGGAACAGTATACCTAGGTTTAGGTCTGCGAGGGAGAATGGTAGGGGCAGGGGGATTCAGATTGAGATAGCTAGGAGGAGGGCCAGGATGGGGGTTATGATAAATAAGATGGGGGAGGATGTTGATGGGCGGATGGGTTCTTTAATGAACAGTTTGACGCCGTCTGCTAGGGGCTGTAGTAGTCCGAACGGTCCTACAATGTTTGGGCCTTTTCGGCCTTGTATGTAGCTTAGGATTTTGCGTTCTACTAGCGTTAGGAAGGCCACTGCAATTAGAATTGGGAGGGCATAGGATAGGGCTATGATCAGATTGGTTAGTAGGGGGTGGTTAGTCATTTGGTTGTAGGGGGCGGTGAAGCTAGGGAGAGGATTTGAACCTCTGAGTTAAAGGACTTAAGCCTTTTGCATTTGCCGAGCTCTGCCACGCTAGCTGGTCCTTTTCTAGGATTAGGCTTGGGTGTGATAGCCTTTTGTAATTTAGTTGGTTTCATTACTTAAGGCGAAGGCTTGCCTGTAGTATTGGCCTCGCTTTTCCTATCCTTTCGTACTGGGAAGAGCTCATCATAGATAGAAACCGACCTGGATTACTCCGGTCTGAACTCAGATCACGTAGGACTATTAATCGTTGAACAAACGAACCCTTAGTAGCGGCTGCACCACTAGGATGTCCTGATCCAACATCGAGGTCGTAAACCTCCCCGTCGATATGGACTCTTGGAGGAGATTGCGCTGTTATCCCTGGGGTAGCTTGGTCCATTGATCAATTATATTGGATCTGGGTACTGTTAGTACTTTGAGGTGTCGCTCTTGGTTTGGAGGTGTGGTCCAATGTTTGGAGGTTTTGTTTTGCTCCGAGGTCGCCCCAACCGAAAAAATGCGAACCAGTGGCCCGTGCGTAAGTGAACCCGTGTTGGGTGCGTATGTATGTTAGGGTGGTTGCTGATTTTGAAGTTCCACAGGGTCTTCTCGTCTTATGGGTTTATCCCTGCTTTTGCACAGGGAGATCAATTTCACCGATTGCCTGTAAGAGACAGTTAAGACCTCGTTTAGCCATTCATACGGGTCCCGATTTACGGGACAATTGATTGCGCTACCTTTGCACGGTTAGGATACCGCGGCCGTTAAACGTCATGTCACCGGGCAGGCATCACCTTCAATACTTGTCTGTTGGTTTGCTGAAGGCTATGTTTTTGGTAAACAGTCGGGCCTTGACGGGTTTGCCTAGTTCCTTTTACAGGTTTTAATCTTTCTTAGTGGACGCTCCTCTGTCGGGTTAACAAAATGTTTAATACTCTGCTTGTTGGGTTTGTCGTATACTAGTAGTTTGTTAATAATGTACTGATGTAAGCTTGCGTCGAAGAGGGGGACCCCTGGTTACTCATTCTAGCATTAATTCTCCTATCTGGTTATAGGTTGGCCTGTTAGTGGGGAGGGAGTCGTGTAGTTTGTGTATTTTTGAAGTACAGAGCTTTAACGCACTCTTTGTTGGTGGCTGCTTGAGGGCCCACAGTAGCTTTTGTCGGTGGTTACTTATCCGCTCGTGGAGATTGTATTCTTTTTTAAAGGAGCTGTACCTCCTTTAAATTGCCCTCAACTCGCTTCATTGGGGTTTATGGGTTTCCTTGGAGAAGAATTGAGAGTGAACTTAGATTCGTTTCACAGGCAACCAGCTATCACCCAGCTCGGTTGGCTTTTCACCTCTACTGACAAGTCATCCCACTCTTTTGCAACAGAGACGGGTTCGCTCAATAATAGCTGCTCGTAAGTAGCTCGCTTGGGTTTCGGGGTGGCAAACTTAAATTCATTTTGCTTGGTTTTTCTTGCTAGACCATGATGCAAGAGGTACAAGGGTTGATCTTTGCTGTTTTTAGCTTGTTTTGTTCATTATTATTTCATCTTTCCCTTACGGTACGTGGTCTCTATCGCTCCAATGGTGTCTTTTCTATCGCCTATACTGGGACTAGCAAATGCTTTGGTTCAGTGGTGCGCGAGTGGCTTTGTTATTCTGAGTCATGTATGTTGGGCTAGAATTTGGCATCAAGACGATCTGTTGTTAGTAGATGTCTTTCAGGTGTAAGCTGAATGCTTTTGGTTAAGCTACGTCTTGGTGTCCTAAGTGCACCTTCCGGTACACTTACCTTGTTACGACTTACCTCATCTTTGGCTGAGTATCTTATTAATTTATGGGGGGGGGGGGGGCGCTTTTGAGGAGGGTGACGGGCGGTATGTACGTGTCCCAGGGCCGGCTTAAAGAGGGCTCGATTGTCCCACTTTACTGCTAAATCCTCCTTCCAGGGACAGTTTCATGTCCCTTTGCCGTTGTGTTCTAGTCTAGAAAATGTAGCCCATTGCTACCATTCCATAGGCTATACCTTGACCTGTCGTATTAGCGGGATGGGGCTATTGCGTCCACTGTTGGTCCTTCATGGTGGGTGGGCTGGCGACGGCGGTATATAGGCTGTTTTGGCAAGAAATGGTCAGGTCTATCGTGGATCATCGATTACAGAACAGGCTCCTCTAGGTGGGTTTGGGACACCGCCAAGTCCTTAGAGTTTTAAGCGTTTGCGCTCGTAGTTCTCGGGCGGATGCTTCGGTAAGGTTGAGCATCAAGATTTAGGGCCAGGCATAGTGGGGTATCTAATCCCAGTTTGGGCCCTGGCTTTCGTGGATTTCAATCAATCGTTGGTCTAAGATCTTCTTTGAATGGAGGCCTTATACGCATCTTGGGCTTGCGACAGCTCAGTTGCTTTTTAATCTTAGCTACTTGGATAGCATGTGACCACTCTTTACGCCGTTATAAAGTTGATTTGGGTCTCCTGTATGACCGCGGTGGCTGGCACAGGATTTACCGACCCTGATATTGCTATGACTAAGTCAAGTTTGCACTCATTGCTTAATCTTAATTACTGCTGAATGCCCGTGGGGGTGTGGCAATTGCAAGGCGTTTTGGGCTACGGTTGTGGTGTGCCTGATACCCGCTCCTATCGACCTGTGGGTCAGGGTGCCTAGGGCATCTACACTGGGGCGCGGATACTCGCATGTATATATCTAGCAACAACCAACAGTAAGGTTAGGACTAAGTCTTTTGTCTTTGGGTGCGTGTGGCATCCATCTTAACATCTTCAGTGTTATGCTTTTTATAAGCTACAAAGAC